GAGAATTGATTCTCTATTTTTATACCACATATCCTATTTTGATACCAAGAAATCAAGTGATTTCTTTTATTTTCTAAAAAGAAAATAGAAAAGAATTTTCATTAATTCAGTTGTACGAATATAATAGTTGAGTCTTTTTTTATATTACAAAAAAAATTTTCATACTAACAAACAATTAGATATTGTGTTGGGGTGGACTTTAATAGGTTCTTTAAGTGGAAAAAGGGATCAAAATGAGGAAATGGGAAAATCCAGATTTAGCACGGTTACCAAAAGATTTCAATATTTGAATTGATGGTTTGTTTAGACTCTAAGATTTATTTGATCTTTTCCATTGTTAGAATTTTTTTATCGAATAAATCATGCATTTTTCTAGAACAGTTTTAAGTTAAGGATTTCATCGAAAACTTACAGCAGCTTGCCAAACAAAAGCTAAAAGCAAAAAGAGAAGAGGTATTACAGGCATAACGTCTACGATTGGACTCAAAAAAGCATAGGCCTCGGGTAATTTGGCGAATAAAAAGCTACTTGAAAAAAGGGCGCAATTAAAACAGATACAGATCAAATTAAATATGTTAGGCATAATAAAAATTTTGTTTTTGTAGATAATTTTTTTGATTGAGTTATTAATATCTTCTTGATATAAGGCAAAAATAAAGAAAGCGAAAGGAAAGTAGGGTAGATTAAAAAAAAAAAAAAGACTTCGTTGAATTCCCTCAATCAAAAATCCTGCAATTCTCACAAAAGAATAGAGGATATCATACTTTCATACAATATCTTAATTGAATTCTATGCAATGATCAATAAACTTAGTTTAATTTGATATTTACACGTGTCCAAATCCTAACACCAATCTAATCCATATTTGGACTGGGAGTCAATTGACGAATAACTAATAACAATATTATTGTTAACAATATTATTGTTAATTAGTCTTGAATAGGAATCAAAATGGGGCGTAGCCAAGCGGTAAGGCAACGGGTTTTGGTCCCGCTATTCGGAGGTTCGAATCCTTCCGTCCCAGAGCATACTCATTAGACAATAAAAATTTCCTTTGTATTTTTGAATCGCCTCAAATATTGAATAGAATTTTTTCTTCATTCTAATTTGAAATTCTTCATATTCAGAAGAATCATTCCTTTTTCACTATTTGAAATCAGTTCAGATAATAGCTATTTCTTTGTGTGTGATCCGGTTAAAGCGGAAACATAGAAGAATTTGAATTCAAAATAAAAAAAAATCGAAATCTTTTCTAAAAATTTATTTCAATTTCGATTTTGCGTACATACAATGTAATATGGAATTCATTTCCATTCTGATTGCAATTTTTTCTTCGTAAATTCACTATTTCCTTCATATAGAAGGAAAAAGTATAGATTACTATGTAATGTAATGTAATGTAATAATTTAACAATGACTATTCATGATTCCATAATTGAATCAATTACATACTGTTTCCTAGAGGAATGTTATGGTAAAACTTCGTTTGAAACGATGTGGTAGAAAGCAACGCGCGACTTGAATTGAAGGACATGATCCGCTGTGGATTTCAAAATCCGCCACTTTCTTTTATTCTTATATAAAAAAAGAAAGTGCTCTTGGCTCGACATTCTTTGTTCTGTTCCAAACCCTACTCTTTTTTTGGGGGGTTGTAATGTAAAAAATAGTATAGGATGTAGCTCGAGGAGAAAAGAAAGTATTTATTTCTTTTTCAGGGATAAGAATCTAGGGTTAGTGCGAATCAATAAGTTGGAACAACTTCGTAAATACATATTCGATATATCAAATTGAGGAAAGAATAAACAATTAAAAAAAAGAAAAATTTCTTGAAATTGGAAAACTCTTTAAATCAAACGTGTATCATGCGTGAATCAAACGTTCCAATAATTCTTTTCTAGAAAGAAATCATAAACAAAAAAGGGGCTTGTTGCTGCCATTTTTAAAACAATTAAAGATCACCGAAGTTATGTGTAAACCCAATGATTCAAAGCAAGCATAAAGAATCCTGGAACAAGGAAATCCCGTTTTCCATTTTGAAAACAACTAGATCAGAATGAAGAATCAAAATAGATTCCAAATGAGACAAACAAAAAAAATGAAAGCGGGTTAGAGACTACTCAATAAAAGAAATATCTAAGGATTTTCTGTTGAGCTATTTGATACTTGAGTTATGAGAGTACAAATTTTTCTTTTTTTTTTTTCAAAAAAAGAAAAAAATTTAGGAGTTAAATGTGTAATTGATTTGATAATTTTATGAATCTATTTGACATTCGAATTTTATACATAAGCATAACTTTGAATCGTTTTTTCTCGAGCCGTATGAGGAGAAAACCTCTTATACGTTTCTGGGGGGGGTATTATTCATCTACATCTATCCCAATGCGCCGTTTATCGAATCGTTGCAATTGATGTTGAATCCCGAAGAGAAGGAAGAGATCTTCGGAAAGTGGGTTTTTATGACCCGATAAATAATCAAACCTATTTAAATGTTCCTGCTATTCTCGATTTCCTTAAAAAAGGTGCTCAACCTACAGGAACTGTTTATGATATTTTAAAGAAAACAGGGGTTTTTACGAAATCTAATCTTAATCAAACGAAATCAAATTAATGAAATACAAAAAAAGAGGATGTGGAGGACTCATATATAGTTGTTTTGTTTCAAATTTGATCTACGCTTTTCTTTCCCCCTCTTTTGTTCTATTCATACGTATTTTTGATTCTTATTTAGTAGGAATACTAAATAAGACGATGTTCTAGAATCACATCACAAAAAAAAATTCATTTTATGAAACTAAATGTTATTGATATACTTTTATTAATAAAAATGCATAAAAAAGCTAAGTGAATACAGAAGTGGTTAAAAAAAAAATATCAAAAATTTTTTCCATTATCCTTATTTTTTTTGGAACTCTTTTACAAATTAACTACAAATTAACAAAACAAAATCAAAAATGAAACTTCTTTATTTATATTTATTATTTTTATTATTTTTAGAAAGAATTAGAATTTTCTATAATTTGATTTTCATTTTTGATATTTTTTTTTCTATTTTATTGATTTTCAATATTTAACATTTACAATAATATTGACAAGAGTGTATTGAACAAATATAATTCGATTATAGATAAATAAATTTATTTAATACAAAGAAGTCCTATAGTTAAAAAAAAGATAGATAAATCAGATAAGAATAAGAAGAAGCCTAATCTAATCTAATTAGTCTAATTAGAATCTTTTTTTTTTTATTCCGATTCTATCTATACATTTGAATTATTTTTTGGGGGTTGCTAACTCAACGGTAGAGTACTCGGCTTTTAAGTGCGACTAGCATCTTTTACACATTTGTATGAAGGAAAGAATTCGTCGATACCAGCGGTAGAATTTGTAAGGCCACGACTGATCCTGAAAGGAATGAATGGAAAAAACAGCATGTCGTATCAACGGAGAATTCGGATAATATATATATTTTTTTTCTGGATCGGTACAAACTTGTGTTTGAATTCTCGACTCAGAACAAAAAAAAAAAAAAGAATTCAAAGTTGGGTCGAATAAATAAATGGATATGGATAAATCCCTATGACTGACTCCAATTAGAGGGAAATAAAAAGCAACGAGCTTCTGTTCAGAATTTGAATGATTACCCGATCTAATTCAATGTTAAAAATATTTTAGTGCCTAATGCGGGAAGGTCTTTTTTTTTCATGAGTGGATTATTGATTTTTAAATGAGTCCTAACTATTTGTTTTGTATAGGTTTGGGATAAATGTGTAGAAGAAGCAGTATATTGATAACGAAAAGATATATATTTTTCCGAAATCAAAAGAGCGATTGGGTTGAAAAAAAAATAAAGGATTTCGAATCCTCTTGTTTTATTATTCTATAATGTTGTTTTGTTATTCTATATGAAGAATGAAAATAAAGCAATTAGATGGAAAAAAGAGGATAGAGAATCCGTTACTTGTTCCCGAGGTATCTATGGGTTTTTTTACTCTAATACCCTGTTTCTACTGTATCGCACTATGTATCATTTGAGAACCGAATAAAATAAAGACCCCGCCTTCAGTTCTCAAATCCAATTTCAATTCAAATGGAGAAATTTCAAGTATATTTAGAATTACATAAAGCTCACAATTTCTTATACCCACTTATTTTTCAGGAGTATATTTATGTACTTGCTCATAATCATGGTTTAAATAGATTAAATAGATCCAGTTTGTTTCAAAATAGTGGTTATGACAATAAATTTAGTTCACTAATTGTGAAACGTTTAATTTTTCGAATGTATCAACAGAATAATTTGATTATTTCTACTAATAATTTGAACCAAAATACTTTTTTTTACCACAACAAAAATTTGTATTATCAAATAATATCGGTGGTATTAGCAGTGATTGTAGAAATTCCATTTTCCATAAGATTCATATCCTCCTTAGAAGGAAAAGAACTAGCAAAATCTCATAATTTACAATCAATTCATTCAATATTTCCTTTTTTAGAGGACAAATTCTCACATTTAAATTATGTGTTAAATGTACTAATACCCCACCCTATTCATCTAGAAATTTTGCTTCAAACTCTTCGTTACTGGATAAAAGATGCCTCTTCTTTGCATTTATTACGGTTCTATCTTTACGAGTATTATAATTGGAATTGGAAAAGTTTTTTTATTCCAAAAAAATCGACTTTGAATCCAAGATTTTTCTTGTTCCTATATAATTCTCATGTATATGAATATGAATCTATTCTCTTTTTTCTACGCAACCGGTCTTCTCATTTACAATCAACATCTTCTGGAGTCCTTCTTGAGAGAATTTATTTCTATGGAAAAATGGAATATCTTCTAAAAGTCTTTATTAAGAATTTTCAGGACATCCTATGGTTGTTCAAGGATCCTTTCATGCATTATGTTAGATATCGAGGAAAATCTATTCTGGCTTCAAAAGATACGCCTCTTTTGATAAATAAATGGAAATATTACTTTGTCCATTTATGGCAATGTC